AAAGATTCATTAGAACATTATAATATAACAAAACAACATTCTCTAGTTATATACGGATAACAAAAATTGTTTATTTTATAAGAATACATATTCAGTTATATATCAAATATATATCAAAACAAGATATAAAAATTTCGAATATACCGATAGGATTCTATGAAATCTCAAAAAAGCCCGCGTTGATTAAACATATGAATATTAGTGCATATTATTGTATCGATTAAATCGATTTATATATAGAATTGCTTCATTCGCGAGGAGCCGTATGAGATGAAAATCTCATGTACGGTTCTGTAATAGAGATGGAATTGAGAAACAACCATCAATTATAACCCCCAAAGAACCAGATTTCGTAAACAACATAGAGGAAGAATGAAAGGAATATCTTATCGAGGGAATCATATTTGCTTTGGAAGATATGCTCTTCAGGCACTTGAACCCGCTTGGATAACATCTAGACAAATAGAAGCGGGACGACGGGCAATGTCACGAAATGTTCGCCGAGGAGGACAAATATGGGTACGCATATTTCCAGACAAACCTGTTACAGTAAGACCGACTGAAACACGCATGGGTTCGGGAAAGGGATCTCCCGAATATTGGGTAGCTGTTGTTAAACCTAAGAAAATACTGTATGAAATGGGTGGAGTCCCAGAAAATATAGCAAGAAAGGCTATTTCAATAGCAGCGTCCAAAATGCCTATACGAACTCAATTCATTATTTCAGGATAATAATTCAAGATAATAATTAGAATTAAAGGAAAGAGGTCTTTAAGATGAAAACAAAAAAATGCAATTGTATATTCCCTTTTTTGAACACAGAATATTTTAACCTCAATCTTTGGACTGAAAGAAAAAAAATGATATGATTCAACCTCAAACTCATTTGAATGTAGCTGATAACAGCGGAGCACGCGAACTGATGTGTATTCGAATCCTAGGAGCTAGTAATCGACGCTATGCTTATATTGGTGACATTGTTGTTGCTGTAATCAAAGAAGCAGTACCAAATACGAACTTAGAAAGATCAGAAGTGATCAGAGCTGTAATTGTACGTACTTGTAAAGAACTCAAACGTAGCAACGGTATAATAATTCAGTATGATGATAATGCTGCAGTTGTTATTGATCAAGAAGGAAATCCAAAAGGAACTCGAATCTTTTGTGCAATCGCCCGGGAATTAAGACAGTTAAATTTCACTAAAATAGTTTCATTAGCACCTGAGGTATTATAAGACAAAACTTTAATTTAAATATGGATACATTCTATTATTTTGTGAAAAAAAAATGGATTAATTAATTTAGTTTATCTCACATATATCCCTTTTGGAGTAATTATTATTAAGTATTAGAAGTAGCAATTATTATATATTTCAAATATATTTCAGATTAATACTTGATAACCCTATAAAATAAAAAAATATATAATAATATATATAAATATATAATAATAATAAATATATATAGAAAATAAAAAGAGAATAATAAATCGAAAAAGGAGCATGTTGATTATATAGAAAGTAAAGGGCAACAATCATTTTCTTTTACTATGGGTAAGGATACCATCGCTGATATAATAACCTATATCCGAAATGCTGATATGAATAAAAAAGGAATGGTTCAAATACCATTTACTAACATCACAGAAAACACTGTAAAAATACTTTTACGAGAGGGTTTTGTCGAAAACGTCAGAAAACATATAGAAAACGACAAATATTTTTTAGTTTTAACTCTGCGGTACAGAAGAAATAGGAAAGGATCCTATAAAAATTTTTTAAATTTAAAAAGGATCAGTACACCCGGTCTACGAATATATTCTAATTATCAACGAATCCCGCGAATTTTAGGAGGTATGGGTATTGTAATTCTTTCAACTTCTAGAGGTATAATGACAGATCGAGAAGCTCGATTAGAAAGAATAGGCGGAGAAGTTTTATGTTATATATGGTAATCGTTCTAACATCCGAATTATATGCGAAATTTTTATCCATTAAAAAAAAAAAAAGAGAAAGAAAACTCCAATTTATAATATAACTTCACGCCCCTTTATATATTATATACAAGTATATATTATATACAAGGGTGAATACGCGAAGCGGGTTTAACTCGAATAAAAAAGGGGGATTCACGAAGATTAAATTACTAAATAAATCACTTCCCCTGAGTATGTTTCAGGTTTCTTTATATAATAAATGCAAATAAGTCATTTTAATTAGGATGTTTTTCAACTTCAACATTATTTTTGCAGAGAGGGCTACAATTATAAGTTAAAAATGTAAGGAAACCCTATTTTCTTCCAAAACTTTTGAATTAACTTATTAAGGAATGAAAAATATGAAAATAAGGGCTTCCGTTCGTAAAATTTGTGAAAAATGTCGATTGATTCGAAGACGGGGACGAATTATAGTAATTTGTTACAACCCAAAACATAAACAAAGACAAGGATAATATTTTCACAAACGAAGGCTTTCTAAAATCTAAAAAAAATAGAAAATATA